CAATTCTAATTCTATTAACTATTAAATTAAAATTTAATAGTAAAATATTAATTTAATATTAATAATTTAACTAGATTAATAATTTAACTAGATATGCCTATTTCTAATTCTTCTAATTCTATTTATATAGGGTTGAATAAAATTAAATAAAATAAAAAATTGAGTAATATAATTGCTATGCTTAGTGTGTGACTCGTTGGTTTTTTAGAGTCCGGATAAAAAAGAAAAAACGGACTGACCAGAGTATGAACTAATAATTATACAACTAATAACCAACCCATCACTTTGCATTATCTGGATACAAAAAAAGAGTCAAGATATGATATATTAGTCATATCATTGTAGCAATTAAAATCCTTTTTGCACAAACAAAAGAAAACCAATCGGATTATGCTTTAGAAATCAAAATAGAAAATTATGCAGATAAGTGGAAGGGTGAAAGAAAGAAAAAGAATATCAATGATATAAAATTCTAATATGTAAGGTCTATGAGTCATCACATAAAAGCTAATGTAGTAAAGCATCCATACCAATTGATTTAAAATTAAACTAATCTGTTGATAAAACAAAAAATCAAGAGCCCTGATTCACTCCAGACTGAGAAGATTGACTCAAGAACAATTTTTATTTTATTAGAGGCTCCGTTGGAAAAATAAGACCTAAACATTAATTGAGAAGTGATGGGAACGATGTAACCTGTAAATACATAAGATTTTACTGAAAACAAATCTTAATGATTTATTGGGAGGATAGCGAAAGGAACCAGAAGACAATCGATTTATTTTATTATGAGAGATCATGGGTTACCTCTACAAATAAAATAACTATTGAAAGACTAAATATGCAAGAGGAAATATTCGCCCGCGAAGATTTTTTTTATATTCTTTTTGATTGCTAAATTTGATCAATCTGATATCCTAATTCGAATATATAAAAAAATGTGTTACAACCTTATATTATAACAAATAACAAAAACAAGATTATCGCAAATAAAATAGAAAAAATTATTCTAATTATAGACATTAATTATAGAGAATTTTTTCTATTTCTATCTAGAACTAGTAGAACTCTAAAATAGAATATAGATTCTAATTTATATATATTAGATAAATACAAATTTTTATTCTACTAATATTCTATTCTACCTAATATCCTATTCTAATAATCTAATAATCTAAGATTTTAATACTAATAAATAGATCTAATAAGTAAGAAATAAATTAAAATAAATAGATTTAACTAAATTAAGTGAAATCTCAAAGAATACGATGATTTAATATATTATTTTATTCGTAAAAGACATGGATATTTTTTTATTTAATCATTTCATTCGCGAGGAGCTGGATGAGAAGAAATGCTCATGTCCGGTTCTGTAGTAGAGATGGAATTGAGAAAGAACCATCAACTATAACCCCAAAAGAACCCGATTCCGTAAACAACATCGAGGAAGAATGAAAGGAATAGCTTTTCGAGGAAATCATATTTGTTTTGGAAGATATGCTCTTCAAGCACTTGAATCTGCTTGGATTACATCTAGACAAATAGAAGCCGGACGACGAGCAATGACACGAAATGCACGCCGCGGTGGAAAAATATGGGTACGTATATTTCCCGACAAACCCGTTACTTTAAGATCTACGGAAACACGGATGGGTTCGGGGAAAGGATCTCCCGAATATTGGGTAGCTGTCGTTAAACCGGGTAGAATACTTTATGAAATGGGCGGAGTAGCAGAAAATATCGCAAAAAAGTCTATGTCAATAGCAGCATCAAAAATGCCTATACGAACTCAATTCCTTATTTCAAAATAGGAATATAGAACCAAAGGAAAAAGACCTTTTGTATATTAAAAAAAAGTGGAAGTTTCTTTTTTTGTTTTGGACAAACAATATATCTTTTTTTTTCCTTTGCATTTAAATAACAAATAAAAAAAAAAATGATATGATCCAATCTCAGACCCATTTGAATGTAGCAGATAACAGCGGAGCCCGAGAATTGATGTGTATTCGAATCATAGGAACTAGTAATCGCCGATATGCTCATATCGGTGACGTTATTGTTGCTGTGATCAAGGAAGCAGCACCAAATTCACCTCTAGAAAGATCAGAAGTAATCAGAGCTGTAATTGTACGTACTTGTAAAGAACTTAAACGTAATAACGGTATAATAATAAGATACGATGACAATGCTGCAGTTGTCATTGATCAAGAGGGAAATCCAAAAGGAACTCGAATTTTTGGTGCAATTGCCCGGGAATTGAGACAATTAAATTTTACTAAAATTGTTTCATTAGCACCTGAGGTCTTATAAGATAAAAAATTAGACGATATAAGATAGAAAATTTCAGATTAAGAAGAGACCATGATATAGTTATAGTATTTAGTATTATAGTTATAGTATTTTAATTAGTTGAATAAAAACGAAATAGAATTAATCAAATCAAATTAATTAGTAAATTGTGTTTCACGCATATACCTTTAATTAAATAATAAAAAAATGAAAATTAAGAGATTAAATAAAATAATTAATTAACAAAAACCAAGAGTATGTTGATTATATCAAAACTAGCGAAAAATAATAATTTTAGTTTATCATGGGTAGGGATCCTATTGCTGAGATAATAACCTCTATACGAAATGCTGACATGAATAGAAAAGGAATCGTTCGAATAGCAGCTACTAACATCACCGAAAACATTATTAAAATACTCTTACGAGAGGGTTTTATTGAAAATGTAAGGAAACATCGGGAAGAAAACAAAAAATTTTTGGTTTTAATCCTACGCCATAGAAGGAAGAAGAAAGGACCATATAGAACTAGTCTAAATTTAAAACGAATCAGCCGACCAGGTTTACGAATTTATTCTAACTATCAAAAAATTCCTAGAATTTTGGGTGGGATGGGCATTGTAATTCTTTCTACTTCTCGAGGTATAATGACAGACCGGGAAGCTCGACTCGAAAGAATTGGCGGAGAAATCTTGTGTTATATATGGTAATCTTTTTAATATCCGAATTCGACCCAGACTTCTTATTTATTTGTTTAAAAAAAAAGAGATTAAAAGAATAGGTTTCTAATAACATTCCTCTGGATTCCTCTTAGATTAGTTAATACTTCAAAAGGATTTGCGATGGGATGAAAGAACAAAAATTCATTTTGGAAAGTTTAATTACTAAATCTGAATCACTTTTTCAATTTCAATAATATGTTCCAAGTTCGTTTAGATAATCAAGATCTGTTTTTAGGTTATCTTTTAGCCAAGATAATTTTTTTTACGTATACTACCACCACGAGATAGTATCAAAGTACTTATAATTCGATCCGAGCACGTCTAATTTATAGACTCCATAAAAAAATTTCAATGATTAGGCAATTTTTTCTTTCAACTTTAAAAGCCCTTTCGCCTTTCGTAGGAATAGAATTTAAGATTTCAAAATTTAAAGAAACTTAGTTTCTTCAAAAAAAATTATGTATATTCAAAAATTAAGGGATGACAAATATGAAAATAAGAGCTTCTGTTCGTAAAATTTGTGAAAAATGTCGACTGATACGTAGACGGGGACGAATTTTAATAATTTGCTTCAACCCAAGACATAAACAAAGACAAGGATAATCTTTCTAAACGAGAACACTCTAAAGGATCCGATGGAAAAAAAAAAAGAAAGGATCCATTTTGACATAAAAATAAAATGGATATATCCATAGACCGCTGACTTATATTTATGAGATGATAAAATATGGCAAAACCTTTACCACGAATTGGTTCACGCAGAACTGGACGCATTGGTTCACGTAAGAATGGACGTAAAATACCAAAAGGAGTTATTCATGTTCAAGCAAGTTTCAACAATACTATTGTGACCGTTACAGATGTACGGGGACGAGTAATTTCTTGGTCCTCCGCTGGCACTTGTGGATTCAAAGGCACAAGAAGAGGAACACCTTTTGCTGCTCAAACCGCAGCAGGAAATGCTATTCGGACAGTAGTGGATCAAGGAATGCAACGAGCAGAAGTCATGATAAAAGGGACTGGTCTTGGACGAGATGCGGCATTAAGAGCTATTCGCAGAAGTGGTATACTATTAACTTTCGTCCGGGATGTAACCCCTATGCCACATAATGGATGCAGACCCCCTAAAAAAAGGCGCGTGTAAAAAGTAAATAGTGAATAGATTTCAAGAGAAATAAATAATTCAATGAATTCACAATAACAATATTATTATGGTTCGAGAGAAAGTAACAATATCTACTCGGACACTGCAGTGGAAATGTGTTGAATCAAGAAAAGACAATAAGCGTCTTTATTACGGACGCTTTATTCTGTCTCCACTTATGAAAGGACAATCTGATACAATAGGCATTGCGATTCGAAGAGCTTTGCTTGGAGAAATAGAAGGAACCTGTATCACACGTGCAAAATCTGAGAAAATATCACACGAATTTTCTACTATAGCAGGTATTCAAGAATCAATACATGAAATTTTAATGAATTTGAAAGAAATTGTATTGAGAAGCAATTTGTATGGAACTTGTGACGCGTCTATTTGTGTCAAGGGTCCTGGATATGTAACTGCTCAAAACATCATCGTACCACCTTTTGTGGAAATCATTGATAATACACAGCATATCGCTAGCCTAACAGAACCAATTGATTTGTGTATTCAATTACAAATCGAGAGGAATCGCGGCTATCGTATAAAACCGACAAAAACCTTACAAGACGGAAGTTTTCCTCTAGATGCTGTATTCATGCCAGTTCGAAATGCAAATCATAGCGTTCATTCTTATGTAAATGGGAATGAAAAGCAAGAGATACTTTTTCTCGAAATATGGACAAACGGAAGTTTAACTCCTAAAGAAGCACTTGATGAGGCTTCCCGGAATTTGATTGATTTATTTATTCCTTTTCTACATGCAGACGAAGAAAACTTACATTTAGAAAAAACTCAACACAACGTTACTTTTACTTTAACCCTTTTTACTTTTCATGATAGATTGAC